GTGCTCAAAATATTATATTGAGCACGGGTTTTTGTCGGTAAAGGTAAAAAAATAAGATGTAGTCGTATTCAAGTAGGGTTTTTTGGAACGTATCAATAAGCTAGACCCATACTTCGAGTTGTTTCATGCCACAAATAAACTCGAACACTCAAGAAATCCGTTGGACAGGCAGATTCACATCTTTTACAACCCACACAGTCCTCTGTTCTTGGAGCAGAAGCAATTTGTTTAGCTTTACACCCATCCCAAGGTATCATTTCTAATACATCTGTGGGGCAAGCTCGGACACATTGAGTACACCCTATACACGTATCATAAATCTTTACTGAATGTGACATTGGATCTATAATTTTTTTTTTTTATAAGAAATTTTCGATCTAGTAAACTTATATGTAAATGACTCATATATTTAGATACCAGATGAATCAATGATTTAGATTTACCAGAATTTTTATAATCAATCTACTTCCGGATCAACTCATGGGAGAGAACCAAGATACTTTAATTTCTTATATTTTCGCAAACACGATCATACATTATGTATAATACACACTAAGTCGAATTTATGAATATTCTAATTTGTATGGTTAATACTACTTATCATTCATACTACTTATTCAACAAATTCGATTGATTGATACGAGTTGATTTTCTATTACGATAAATTGACGAAACAATAGCTGGTCCAATGGCGGCTTCAGCGGCTGCAATGGCTATAACAAAAATGGAAAAAATATTTCCTTTTAATTGGCGACTATCAAAAAAATCAGAAAATGTTACAAAATTTATATTAACCGCATTTAGTATAAGTTCAAGACACATAAGAGCTCTAACCATATTTCGGCTGGTGATCAATCCATAGATACCGATAGAAAATAAGTAGGCACTCAAAACAAGTACATGTTCGAGCATCATTGACCAACTCCTTATCAATTTCGATTCATTTCAATATAATATGAACAATAATAGAAAGGATTGACTATAATATAAAAAGTACGGAATAAAGAAATATATTGGTAATAGATCGAATAAAAAAAAGTAAAAGAATTTCGATTTTAGATTTTAGACATAAACAATTTTAAATTCTAATTGAAGGTAAATAAATGTGATAACACAGAATGAAGTTTAATTTAGATTGCTGTTACCAATTTTAATTTTATAGATTTATTATTGACGCGCCACGGTAATTGCACCTATCAAAGCGGCTAAAAGAATTATTGAGATGAATTCAAATGGAAGAAAAAAATCTGTTGATAAATGAATTCCAATTTGTTGACTATTACTTATCAAATCGTGCTCTATAATCTGGTTTGATCTTGTAGTCCAAATAATCCCGTACCATGATGTATCCGTAATAGTAGTTATTAGTAAACCAAAAATACTTGTACAAATCAGCAAAGTAAACCCATTCCCAACGGTCCAAAGATTAAAATCTTTGTAATATTCTGAACCATTCATGAACATCACAGCAAATATGATTAAAACATTTATAGCTCCCACGTAAATAAGGAGTTGTGCGGCGGCTACAAAATATGAATTTGATAGAATATATAATAAGGATATACAAACAAGAACTAATCCCAGCGAAAAGGCAGAATAAATTGGGTTGGTAAGTAATACTACTCCTATACCTCCTAAGATAAGACCTAATCCCAGAAAGACTAAAAGAAAATCATGTATTGGTCCAGGCAAATCCATTTTATGTAAAATAAGAGATAAATAAATTGAAATGTTTTTCATGACCTTATTGAGACCAGACCAGAAAAAATTGTTGATGATTCGTAAGAAATTTCTAATTGAATTAAATCCTAAGGGGTGTGAATTAATGTGGGGTACAGTTATTGGACTAATTTTTTGTTTTATCTGAATAGAGTAGTTCGAATCCGAAACTATACATTTCGAAATAATGTCAGATATATTAATTAATGAATTTTCAATCCTTTCAATCCAAATTGAGACGTACTTTTTACCAACCAATCATATAGTTGAGATTTGTAGTTATTCAGACCAAACAAAATGAAAAAACTCATTTCTTTAATGAACCTTAGTGATTCAAAATTTTTCTTTAATCAAGGATTTACTTATTTTTTATTTGAGGAGAATTCAGAATTGTTCGAATTGTATAATCGTCAATTACTGACATTGGTAAACGACCTAGAGCAATTTGATTATAATTCAATTCGTGACGATCATAAGTAGAAAGCTCATATTCTTCAGTCATTGATAAACAATTTGTTGGACAATACTCAACACAGTTACCACAAAATATACAGATTCCGAAATCAATACTGTAATTAAGTAATTGTTTCTTGCGAATATCAGTTTCCAATTTCCAATCAACGACGGGCAGATCTATAGGACATACACGAACACATACTTCACAAGCAATACATTTATCAAATTCAAAATGGATTCGACCGCGGAAACGCTCCGCAGCGATTACCTTTTCATAAGGATATTGAATAGTTATGGGTAAACGATTTACGTGGGACAAGGTAATCATGAAACTTTGACCTATGTACCTTGCAGCTCGGACTGTTTGTTGACCATAATTCATGAACCCGGTTATCATAGGGAACATATCGTGAATATATATGAATAATTTTATGTTTGTTTATTTCTCTTGTTTCATCCAAGTTGAGAATATAGGATATCATGTTCTTTTACAGTGAAAAGAGTTGGGAAGAAGTTGTTAATAATAGATTACCGAGAGAAATAGGTAAAAGAAATTTCCATCCAAGATTCAATAGCTGGTCCATTCTTAGCCTAGGTAAAGTCCATCTTGTTGTGATAGGAATGAACAAGAACAAATAAGTTTTAGCTAATGTAATAAACATACCAATTGTGGGTTCAAAAACACCATATGTTTTATTTATTTCAAAAAAATCAAAAACAAATATGTACGGAATAGAGATATTCCAACCACCTAAGTAAAGAATTGTTACAAATAATGAAGAAACTAATAGGTTTAGATAGGAAGCAACGTAAAATAAACCAAATTTGATACCCGAGTATTCGGTTTGATACCCTGCTATTAATTCTTCTTCTGCTTCTGGTAAATCAAAGGGTAATCTTTCACATTCTGCTAGGGAAGAAATTAGAAAAATAATAAACCCTATAGGTTGACGCCACAAATTCCACCCCCAAAAACCATATTTTGATTGCGCCTCAACTATATCAACTGTACTTGAACTATTAGATAATCATAGTCGGCGATACCATCACTGTTACCGTCGCTATTCCAGAACCGTACATGAGATTTTCACCGCATACGGCTCCTTGAGGACCTTAAATAAATCTAAGGATCGGGTCAATTTTATTTTATCTTGATATATTTATAAGATGGATAAGGTCAAAATTTATCATTCGATCCCGAATTAGACCAATTTAATTCTGTCTGTTCTGCTTTAATAATTATATATAATTTTTAAAAATATAAAAATAAAGTACTTCTGAATTGATCTCATCCTTTATTTAATAATTTCAATAATTATTTCAATATTTTATTTTTTGAGTAATAACTTAATTCTTCAATCAAATACTCCTTGTAACTTGTAAAAATATAAATAACTCGTCCTTTTCACTTACGAAAAAGAATTATATATACATTAATTCATAAATTATGATACGAATTCTATCTATATAAATATGGATATAGAAAGGAAAGGATAAAAGTATACAGTAAAGAATAAAAAAGATCTTTTTTATTCTTTCGTTTCTATTCTTCTTTCTCTTTCTGAAAAAGGGGGGGACTTACAAAATAAAAAAAATAAATAAAGTAAAGGATTATTTCGTTTCCAATAGTGATTTATTTAATCGACGAATAGGAGCATACTCTGGATCGGAATCGTCGGGCGTACTGCCTGATCATTTCTACTAACGTAAAGCCCCAATTAATATTCTTTGTATATTATGCAGAAATATTCTTTTACATAATCTCCATTACTAATCCTTTGTGTATCTTGGTGTTTCTAACCATCCACTCGTTTTTGTTCAATCATCCGTTAAGGTAATACATGTATGAGAATACATACAAACGATAGTGAAAACTCAATATGGTTGATCTTTTGAACCCGCTTCAAGTCAGGATGACTAATCACCTAATCTTGGGGCAAACGCTTTCTTATACTTATGTTTATTTCCGCTCAACTCTTTAACTCTATATACATAGAAAATGAGACTCAATTTTTTTACTGCTTTTTTATAAAAGCTGTTTTCTTTCACTCATATAACTATCTGATTTAGTTCATCCATCCAAATAATGAATAAAAGATGAAGATATTTACTCAATTCATTCCGCCCTTTTCCTAGAAAAGAAGAAATAGAGAACAATTTATGTCTTAACGAATCGCACGTAGAGATATTGATAACACACATAAAGTTAATGGTATTTCATAACTAATCGATTGAGCAGCAGCTCGTAGACCGCCTAAAAAAGAATATTTATTATTTGAACCATATCCTGACATAAGAAGGCCAATGGGAGCAATACTTGAAATGGCAATCCATAAAAAAACACCGATATTGAGATCCACTAAAACAAGGTGAGAACCAAAAGGAACTACCGAATAGCTTACTAAAATGGATATGACCGCAATGGATGGTCCGATACTGAATAAACGAGTTTCTCCTCTAGATGGAAAAAGATTTTCTTTGAAAAGTAGCTTTGCCCCATCTGCTAAAGCTTGAAGAACTCCCAAAGGTCCGGCGTATTCAGGTCCAATACGTTGTTGTATCCCTGCGGATATTTCTCTTTCTAACCATACAATTACTAGTACACCTATTGTGATTCCCAATACAGGAGTAAAAATAGGAATAAAGGCCCATATAATTCCATAGGTCTCTTTTAAAAATTCGAATCTAGAAAAAGAATTAATATCTTGTACTTCTGGTGTATGACTTATCATTTTAACGATCAACTTCTCCCATAATGATATCTATGCTACCTAGTATTGTCATAATATCGGCCAATTTCATTCTTTTAACTAACTGAGGAAGAATTTGCAAATTGATAAAACCCGGCGGGCGAATTTTCCATCTCCAAGGAAAACCACTCTGATCCCCTATCAAAAAAATTCCCAATTCTCCTTTTGGAGCTTCAACTCTCACATAGAGTTCTTGTTTCGGCAATTCAAATGTAGGAGAGGGTTTTTTACTAATAAATCGATAGTCAAAATCATTCCATTCTGGATTCCTTTCTCTATCAAAGTATCGGATTTCTAAATTCTCATATGGACCCCCTGGAATTCCTTCTAGAGCCTGTTGAATAATTTTTATAGATTCTGTCATTTCACCAATTCGGACTAGATAACGAGCTAATGAATCTCCTTCTTTTTGCCACTGTACTTCCCAATCAAATTCGTCGTAACATTCATAATGATCAACTTTACGAAGATCCCATTGTATTCCAGAAGCTCGCAGCATTGGTCCTGATAAACCCCAATTTATTACTTCCTCTCTACCAATAACGCCTACTCCCTCAACTCGTTCTAAAAAAATAGGATTTCGGGTAATAAGTTTTTGATATTCAGTAACTCCTATTAAAAAATAATCGCAAAAATCTAAACATTTATCTATCCAGCCGTGAGGTAAATCAGCCGCTACTCCTCCGATCCGAAAAAAATTATGCATCATTCTCATACCGGTGGCAGCTTCAAATAGATCATATACTAATTCTCTTTCTCTGAAAATATAGAAGAAAGGAGTCTGCGCCCCAATATCTGCCAGAAAAGGACCAAGCCATAACAGATGAGAAGCTATACGGCTCAACTCCAACATAATTGCTCTGATATAGCTGGCTCTTTTAGGCACTTGGATATTTCCCAACAACTCCGGTCCATTTATGGTTATTGCTTCTGTGAACATAGTAGCTAAATAATCCCAACGCGTTACATAAGGCAGATATTGTATAATTGTTCGGTTTTCCGCAATTTTTTCCATTCCTCGGTGTAAATAGCCTAATATTGGTTCACAGTCAATAACATCTTCACCATCGAGAGTAACGATGAGTCGAAGAACACCATGCATTGATGGGTGGTGGGGACCCATATTTACTATCATGAGGTCTTTTCTTGGAGCTGGTATATTCATAGGTTTTTCTTTTTCCTCGATTGATTCTTTCATGAATTACTGAAAAGCGAAAATAAGTTCATTAAAAAAAAAAAAAATCAAGATCTAATAAATCAAATAATTCAATAATTCAAAACGCTTCCTCAAATTCAAATTAACGCGTTTTTGATTCCCGAATATCTAACTGATTAATTAATTCTTTATAACGTATTCTATTGTTCTTTGACAAATAAGACAGCATCCTTTGGCGTTTTCCCAAAATTTTACGGAGGCCTCTCTGAGATAAATAGTCTTTTCTGTGCAATTCCAAATGTGAAGAAAGTTTTCGTATCCTATTAGTGAGGCTTAGTATTTGAAATGTAACAGACCCCCTGTTTTTTTCTTTTTCTTCGTGTGAAATAACCGAGATGAATGACTTTTTTATCATAAAATGAAATCTTCCCCCCCCACCGGCCCTTATTGCTTTGCTAGATATTTTTATTGATCAATAATAATAATGCTATTCATTTTTTTTTTTTTAATTTGGCATACACAATACAATAATCTTAATTTTGTGAATAATTTCCAATTTTAAAATTGGATTCGAATAGGTAAACAAAAAGATAGTTGTCTGCACTCACAAAAGATAAAAAATTATATCTAAAATTTAAAAAGAAACTAAGAAGATTTTTGCATTATTTCTAGATATTGATATGTCATTAAATTAGTATCGTGTATCATAATGGAATAGAAAACAATATAGGTGTGCATCTATTTGTCTTCATATATGCAATATAGTACGGGAAATAAAATCAATCCGTATTTCACTTTTTTTCAGTACACGCTTAAGTTCATTTTTAAATTGCGGATACATATGTATCCTTACCATACTGAAACGACTGCCATTATTGGTATCAAACCAATAGCGATTCATACAAGCGAAATCTTCTAATCGATAATTAGGCCAAAGAAAGAACTTTAATCTAATTATATTATTTTGATTTATTTTGCTTTTATTCAAAACCGGACTCTTTACCTTATTTTCATTACAAAAAAATGCATTGCTAGGTATACCATTTCTATTCCTAGAATTGAAACAAATTAGAATTCTCAATTCTCTACGATGTCTAGGGGATAAAATAGTTTCAGGAACAAACAAATCATAATGATTTTTGTCTCGATTTTCAGTCATCTTTTGATGTTTTGAAATGAATTCATCAAAATTCTTCGTATCAACAAGGCCCTTTTCTCGATACCTTTGATTAATTGTGTGTTTACTTTTATGAACCAACGAAATACCTATAGTTTGATACATAATAAATTGTCCTTCATTTTTTCTAGACAGACGAACTGGTTCAATAAGTAATATTCCCTTTTTAATCAATTCTGTAAGAATGAAATTTTTCTGAATCATTAGAAGATCCAGATTTATTTCTCCCCTTTGAATAGAGGCTATAGTAATTTCTCTTAGGTTTATCGGTCTAAGCAGGGAACAATATACTTTGATGTTATCGATCATTTTTTTATTTAAAGAATCGTCCCATCTCAATTGAAAAAGCAAATACCTTTTTAGTAAGAAATCAAACTCCGCTTCCATGTTGGTCCTGGATTGTTTTTTATTTTTTTTCATCTTTGATACCGCATAATTTTCTTCAATATCTTTTTCTTGGTTTGAGAGAGTTGATTCAAAATCTGTTTTGATTCCGTATTCTTTTTCTACTTGATTTTGTTTTTCTAATTCAAGATATTTTTTTTCATTTGAAAATATTGATATAAAGATATCTCTTTTTTTCTTTCCAGTCGTTTTTTTATTTTTATTTCCACTGGCATTTTCATTTACATTAAGATTTAAAAGGAGAAATTTGATTGGTATGTACCATGGTTTAATCTTATACGAAGTATAAAGTATCAAAAATTCTGGGAAAAACCAAAGTTCGAGATTCGATATGGGACAACTTAGTATTTCTTCATTCATTCTCATCCAATCAAAAAGTTTTTTTTTGGATGGATTCATTTCTTGATTTTGATGAATCGTGGGATAAAAAAGATCTTTATTGTCGATTTTATCAATTATTTGATAATTATTAGCCCTAGGTTTAGTATATTTATTACTGTTGGCGTCAGTATCCATATTGATCCAGGCCCTAATATCCATTTTCTTTCTAAGACAAAAATTGAGAATTATCCAATCGAAATTTTTTCTATCCGGATTGTTCTTTATATCTATAATATTATCTTCTACTAGATAATTATTGATAGGGATACCTACCAGCATATTAAATAATTTTCGTTTATGTTCGGTATAATTATAAAAAATCTCTTGGTTATTATTTACTTGTAATGGTAATCCATAAATAGATGAGTTTTTCTTATCTTCATAATTAATAAAATTATATGATAAAAGATCATATCTATATTTTTTTTTAACATTTTTTTTTTCGGAGTTAATTAATGGATTTTTTTCATATGAATCATATTTGTTTAAATGGTTATTTTGAGCTATAGAGTGTTGATTTACTATATTTATACCTTTTTGTGGTACTAATCTAGACTGAGATAAATTATTTTGATAATAACCCCTTAAGCAATTTTTCCATTGATTTATTTCATAATTGGGGATGTTCTTATGTCTTAATTCGGAATGAAATATTTTTTGTGTTCCAAGAAAATAATCCTTTATTTCATTCTTAAGAAAAAGAAAAGCTCCATTATATTGAAAGACAGATCTTAATCTTAACTTATATAAATTAAAAAAGTTAAAACCCCGGCTTTGTGATAATTTGTAAAAGACATATGCTTGTGACAAATAAGATAAATTACAAAAAGTTTCCAAGTTCTTATTATTAATATTAGAAAGTGACTCTTTTATAGTCGAAATAAACTGCGTTATCTTTTGATTTGTTTTATCAATTTTTTCTTGATTTCTTTCATTATTGTAAATATAGTTATTATAGGAACTGGTTTTATTAACAATTTTTTTTAATGATTCAAAAAAATAAAAAAAAAGTTGTGCATTTATTTTAGGAATATTACTGATAAATAAAAATATATTTCTATATATTCTTTCAATGAAAAATTTTATAAAATAATTTGATTTACGGATTAGTCGAACATTTCTTCTTTTTAATAGCTGCAAAATATTTTTTGGTAATTCCAATCTTTTATCATTATAACTCATTTTATTAGAACTAATATTTATATGTGGACTTAGAAATCCTTTTTTGTTGTCTTTTGAAATTTTTTGTATTTGATTTATGGTTGTGTTTGTTCTATTAGTTAGATCTTGTATTTTTTTTTTTGTTAATGAAAAAGTTGTCCAATTTGTAGATTGAATGTTAATGGACGGTTCATGAATTAGCTCGTTATCGATTATCAAATTTTTTTCTTTTTTGCTTTCACTCAATTCATATAGTTCTATTTCTCTTAATCCAACTAATAGAATTGGGTTCATTTTTGAAAGTTCTTTTATTATTTTTTTTAGAAATACAATATTTTTAATAACCCATTTTTTTCTTTCTTTTGAGACATTTAGAAATAATTTTGTTCTTTCTTTTAAAATTATTAGAATTCTAAAACATTTCTTTTTTAATTTTATAAGTCTTTTTTTGAGTTCTTTAAAAATAGGTTCAAAAAACGAAAGTTGTTTTCTGGGCGAACCAAAAGGAAGTTCAGTTTCCATTCCCCAAACTGTTAAAAAACAAAAATCATTTTGTTGTTCTTTCTTTTTCATTGGATCCTTATAATTGTTTCGTAGCTTAAGCTTAGATTTGTGCCAAGGTTTCAGACGAAAAGGAAATAGGATCTTTATCTGAATACCGTCTATTAACCAGTTTTTCGGAAATTCTTTTTCTGCTAATTGAACACCATTATAAGTGCAGTTAACATGCACTTCTCTTTTCCAATCCTTTACATCCTCCGACCATTCAGGAAATTGAAATAATAGTATACGACC